ACACTTATGATACTAGAACTTATGCCTTATCGAGCATGTTATGCCATTTTAAAATTGGTTTATTCTGCAGCAGCAAATGCCAATCACAATAAGGGTTTGAACGAAACAAGTTTAATCATTAGTAAAGCCGAAGTCAACGAGGGCACAACTGTGAAAAAATTAAAGCCCCGGGCTCGAGGACGGGGTTATCCTATAAAAAGATCCACTTGTCATATAACTATTGTATTGAAAGATATATCTTTAGATGAAGAGGAAGAAATAGATAAAAGGAAATTCTATAAATTAGAGCTGAGGAATACTTAAAGGAAGAATATTTTATATTATAAAAAATACAAATACGCTATATTATGTTATGCTTAAAAAAAATCGAATGAATAAAAAAAAAATACAAACAGATGTCACGTTTCACGATATATATAGTAGTGGGGGATTATGGGACAAAAAATAAATCCACTTGGTTTCAGACTTGGTGCAACCCAAGGTCATCATTCTCTTTGGTTTGCACAACCAAAAAATTATTCAAAGGATCTACAAGAAGATCAAAAAATACGAGATTGTATCAAAAATTATGTGCAAAATAATATGAAAATATCCTCTAATGTAGAGGGAATTGCACGTATAGAGATTCAAAAAAGAATTGATTTGATTCAGGTCATAATCTATATGGGATTCCCCAAGTTATTAATAGAAGACAGGACTCGAAGAATCGAAGAATTACAGACGCATGTACAAAAAGAACTCAATTGTGTAAACCGAAAACTCAACATTGCTATTACAAGAATTGCAAATCCTTACGGGCACCCCAATATTCTTGCAGAATTTATAGCCGGACAATTAAAGAATAGAGTTTCATTTCGCAAAGCAATGAAAAAAGCTATTGAATTAACTGAACAGGCAGGTACAAAAGGGATTCAAGTACAAATTGCAGGGCGTATCGACGGAAAAGAAATTGCACGTGTTGAATGGATCCGAGAAGGTAGAGTTCCTCTACAAACCATTCGAGCTAAAATTGATTATTGTTCCTATGCAGTTCGAACTATCTATGGGGTATTAGGCATCAAAATTTGGATATTTGTAGACGAGGAATAATAAGAACTTACTTGACTTATATTTAGTTCTATCTGGTGATAAAACAAAAAATGGCAAACTCTTTCATTCTTTTTCTGGTAAATAATAAAAAAAAAAAAAAGAACAATTCTATAAGGTTGAATAAAAATTCGATTAATCATTTGATATAATTGCTATGCTTAGTGTGTGACTCGTTGGTTTTTTTAGGGTTGGGATTCAAAAAAATGGACAGCCCATAGTACAAACTGATAACTATAGAACTAATAACCAACTCATCACTTCGTGTTATCTGGATAGAAAGAACCAGTCAAGATATGATATATAAGTCATATCATTGTAGCAACTGAAATCTTTTTTACATAAACAAACAAAAAAAATCTGATTATGGGTTGTAAAGCAATATAAAGTATACAGATAAATGGAAGGGTGAGAGAAAGATAGAAAAAGAATATTAATGATATATAATTCCAATATGTAAGGTCTATGAGTCATCTCATATAAAGGGAATGTAATAAAGCATCAATACTGATTGATCCATAATTAGACAAATCCGTGCATAGAACACAAAATCAAGAGCCCCGAGCCAATAAAGACTGAGAAGGTTGACTCAAGAATAAATTTAATTGGAGGCTCCGTTGTAAAATTCAGACCTAATCATTAATCGAGAAGTGGTGGGAACGACAGAACCTGTGAATGCATAAGATTCTATTGAAAACGAATCCTAATGATTCATTGAGTAGGATGGCGGAACGAACCAGAAACCTATTCATTTATTCTGAGAGGTCATGTCATAGACTAATCTTACAACTGAATGTTGAAAGAGTAAATATTCGCCCGCGAATTTTTTTTATTTCTAAATTTTAGTCGATTCGAAATAAAAGGAAAAACAAAATAAAGATTCATTATAGCGTTCTACCAAAACGACATTATCTATAAATAGAATACGTGTTAAATTATATATTAAAACACAAAAAATTTCTAATTTCTAATCGATTAGATCAAATTTCAAAGAATCCCACGATTCCATATATTATTAACCGTGTATTTTTTTTTTGTTTAATTATTTAAAATTGTTTAATTCGCGAGGAGCTGGATGAGAAGAAACTCTCGTGTCCGGTTCTGTAGTAGAGATGGATGGAATTGCTAAACAACCATCAACTATAACCCCAAAAGAACCAGATTCCGTAAACAACACAGAGGAAGAATGAAAGGAATATCTTATCGAGGTAATCGTATTTGCTTCGGTAGATATGCTCTTCAAGCGCTTGAACCCGCTTGGATCACATCTAGACAAATAGAAGCAGGGCGGCGAGCAATGACACGAAATGCACGCCGCGGTGGAAAAATATGGGTACGCATATTTCCAGACAAACCTGTTACAGTAAGACCTACAGAAACACGTATGGGTTCGGGGAAAGGATCTCCCGAATATTGGGTAGCTGTCGTTAAACCCGGTAGAATACTTTATGAAATGAGCGGAGTAGCAGAAAATATAGCTAGAAGGGCTATTTCAATAGCGGCATCTAAAATGCCTATACGAACTCAATTCATTCTTTCTGGATAGGAATGTAGAAACAAACGAAAGGGGTTTTTGGGATGAAAAAAAAACAATTGCAGGTTTCTTTTTTTGTTTTGAACAAATAATATTTCTTTTTTTTTTTTTTATTTATACCTTTGCATTGAAAAAGAAAAAACCGATAAAAAAATGATATGATTCAACCTCAAACCCATTTGAATGTAGCGGATAACAGCGGGGCCCGAGAATTGATGTGTATTCGAATCATAGGAGCTAGTAATCGACGATATGCTCATATTGGTGACATTATTGTTGCTGTAATCAAGGAAGCAGTACCAAATACACCTCTAGAAAGATCAGAAGTGGTCCGAGCTGTCATTGTACGTACTTGTAAAGAACTCAAACGCGACAACGGTATGATAATACGATATGATGACAACGCTGCGGTTGTTATTGATCAAGAAGGAAATCCAAAAGGAACCCGAATTTTCGGCGCGATCGCCCGGGAATTAAGACAGTTAAATTTCACTAAAATAGTTTCATTAGCACCTGAAGTATTATAGGGGAAGACCTTAATATAGTATTTGAATGAAATTGTTAATATAGTATTTGAATGAAATTGATTAAATTTATTTAATTTATTAGTAAATTGTTTATCTATCACGTATATATCTTTAATAATTCATAAATAAAAAAAAAAAAAAAAGAATTCATAAATATTAAAAAATTCAGAAAAAAAGAAAAAGAGCATGTTGATTATATCAAAATTCGGGGGAAACAAAAATCTTAGTTTATCATGAGTAAAGACACTATTGCTGACATAATAACCTCTATACGAAATGCTGACATGAATAAAAAAAGAACAGTTCGAATACCATCTACTAACATCACTGAAAATATTGTTAAAATCCTTTTACAAGAAGGTTTTATTGAAAACGTGAGAAAACATCAAGAAAGCAATAAATATTTTTTGGTTTTAACCCTACGACATAGAAGAAATAGGAAAGGACCATATAGAACTGTTTTAAATTTAAAACGGATCAGTCGACCCGGTCTACGAATATATTCTAACTATCAACGAATTCCTAGAATTTTAGGCGGAATGGGGGTTGTAATTCTTTCTACTTCTCGAGGTATAATGACAGACCGAAAGGCTCGACTAGAAGGAATCGGCGGAGAAGTTTTGTGTTATATATGGTAATCTTTCTAATAGCCGACACGTTCATATTTGTGAAAAAAGAGAAAGGACAAGTTTATAATATTATCCCTCTTACATTAGTTGATACTTCAAAGCGGTTTTACCTGGAATGAAACAACAAAAATGGATTCATGAGGGTTTAATTACTGAACAACTTACCGATGGTATGTATCTTCCGGATTCGTTTAGATAACAAAAAAATTATTCTGGTTTTTGTTTCGTAAAGGATTTCATGTAGTTTTATACGTATACTACCAGGAAATAGACTAAAAATTGAGGTAAGTCCTTATGATTCAACCAAAGGGCGTATAATTTAGAGACTCCAAAGCAAAGACTTGAATGATTAGGCGGTTTTTTCAATTTCAACATTCTTTCGTGAGGATACAATTCGAAATTAAAAATTTCAAGAAACTTATTTTCTTCCAATTAAGTAGATTCGGTATTAAAAAAAGGAATGACAAATATGAAAATAAGGGCCTCCGTTCGTAAAATTTGTGAAAAATGTCGATTAATCCGTAGGCGGGGACGAATTATAGTAATTTGTTCTAACCCGAGACATAAACAAAGACAAGGATAATCTTTCTAAAACAAAAAGACTCTCGAAATCTAAAGGACCCGATGTACAGATGTACAAATAAATAAATAAAATAAGTAAAAAAAAAAAAAAAAACAAAGAATAAGGATCTGTTTTGACATGAAATGGATATATCCATATATCTCTGACTTATATTTATGAGATGATAAAATATGGCAAAACCTATACCAAAAATTGGTTCGCGTAGAAATAGACGTATTGGTTCACGTAAGAATACACGTAGAATTCCCAAGGGAGTTATTCATGTTCAAGCAAGTTTCAACAATACCATTGTGACTGTTACAGATGTACGGGGTCGAGTAATTTCTTGGTCCTCTGCCGGGGCTTGTGGATTCAAGGGTACAAGAAGGGGTACACCATTTGCCGCTCAAACCGCAGCAGGAAATGCTATTCGGACAGTAGTGGATCAAGGTATGCAACGAGCAGAAGTTATGATAAAAGGCCCGGGTCTCGGAAGAGATGCGGCATTAAGAGCTATTCGTAGAAGTGGTATACTATTAAGTTTCATACGGGATGTAACTCCTATGCCACATAATGGCTGTAGGCCTCCTAAAAAAAGACGTGTGTAAAAATAAACATTGAAGAAATTTCAAGAGAAATAAATAATTCAATGATTTGATCAA